ATAGGGTTTCCTTTCGCAAGGCAATGAAAAAAGCTATTGAATTAACTGAACAGGCAGATACAAAAGGAATTCAAGTACAAATTGCAGGACGTATCGACGGAAAAGAAATTGCCCGTGTCGAATGGATCAGAGAAGGGAGGGTTCCCCTACAAACCATTCGAGCTAAAATTGATTATTGTTCCTATACAGTTCGAACTATATATGGGGTATTAGGTATCAAAATTTGGATATTTATAGACGAATAATAATCAGAAACCTTTACTCACCCTTAGGTTCTACCCCTGGATAGAACAAAAAACGACAACCTCTTTCATTTTATTTTTTTTTCTTCAATCAAAAAAATGAGCAATTCTATAGGGTTGAATAAAAATTTAATTGACCATTTGATTTTGATATAAATATAATTGCTATGCTTAGTGTGTGACTCGTTGGTTTTTTATTCTAAAAATAGACCGTATGAACTAATAACTAGAGAAGTAATAACCAACTCATTGCTTCGCATTATCCGGATCCAAAAAACCAGTCAAGATATGCTGGTCATATCATTGTAGCAACTGAAATGTGTTTTGTTTTTGCATAAAAAACCAATCTAATTATGAGTTGTGAAGCGAAATAAAAAAAAAGGGATGTGGATAACTGGAAAGGTGAGAGAAAGAGAGAAAAAATGTTAATGATAAAGAATTCCAATATAAAATATAATATGTTATGTAAGGTCGATAAGTCATCTTAGAAAAGACAATGTAATAAAGCATCAATACTCTCATTCATTCATCCATAAGTAGGTGAATCTGTTCATAGAGCAAAAAGTAAAGAGCCTCGAGTCAATAAAGACTGAGAAGATTGACTCAAGCAAATTTTATGATAGACTCCATTGTCGAATTTCAGACCTAAGCATTACTCGAGAAGCGATGGGAACGATGAAACCTGTGAATAAAGAAGATTCTATTGAAAACGAATCGTAATGATTCATCGGATGGGATGGCGGAACGAACCGGAGAACAATTTGATTTATTCTGAGCGATCATGGGCTAACCCTACAACTGAACGAGATATTAAATAAAGAGTCAATATTCGCCCGCGAAAGCTTTATTTTATTTGATTGCGACATTTTTGGTGATCAAATCAAATATGAAAAAAAAAAGATTCATTATAACGTTATAAAAAACAACATTATCTATAAATTATAAATTTATGTTTAGTTATATATCCAAACAAAATCAATAAATTTTGAATATATTAGATGCAATATCAAATAGATGCAATATCAAATAGATGCAATATCAAATATTTATATTAATTAAATATTTTTGAATTCTTTTATTCGCAAGGAGCTGGATGAGAAGAAACTCTCATGTCCAGTTCTGTAGTAGAGATGGAATTGCGAAACAACCATCAACTATAACCCCAAAAGAACCAGATTCCGTAAACAACATAGAGGAAGAATGAAGGGAATATCTTATCGGGGTAATAATATTTGTTTCGGTAGATATGCTCTTCAGGCACTTGAACCTGCTTGGATCACATCTAGACAAATAGAAGCAGGGCGACGAGCAATGACAAGAAATGCACGCCGTGGGGGAAAAATATGGGTACGTATATTTCCAGACAAACCCGTTACAGTAAGACCTGCGGAAACACGAATGGGGTCGGGTAAAGGATCTCCCGAATATTGGGTAGCTGTCGTTAAACCAGGTAGAATACTTTATGAAATGGGTGGAGTAGCCGAAAATATAGCCAGAAAGGCTATTGCAATAGCGGCATCAAAAATGCCTATACGAACTCAATTCATTATTTCGTGATAGAAATATAATAACCATAGGAAAGAGGTCTGGGAATCAAAAAAAATTGCGGATTTCCCCCTCTTTTTGTTTTGAAAAAATAATATTTCTTTATTTTCTTCGCCCCTTTATTGTTTTGCATTGAAAGAACAGATTATAAAATGATATGATTCAACCCCAGACTTATTTAAATGTAGCGGACAACAGCGGGGCTCGAGAATTGATGTGTATTAGAATCATAGGAGCTAGTAATCGAAGATACGCTCATATTGGTGATGTTATTGTTGCTGTGATCAAAGAAGCAGTACCAAATATGCCTCTAAAAAGATCAGAAGTGATCAGAGCTGTAATTGTACGTACTTGTAAAGAACTCAAACGTGACAATGGTATGATAATCCGATATGATGACAATGCTGCAGTTGTCATCGATCAAGAAGGAAATCCAAAGGGAACTCGAGTTTTTGGTGCGATCGCCCGGGAATTAAGACAGTTAAAGTTTACTAAAATAGTTTCATTAGCGCCTGAAGTATTATAAGATAAGACCATGATATAGAGTTATAGTAGATAGAGTATTTGAATGAAATCGATTAATTAATAGATTGTGTCTCACGTATATACCTTTACTAATTCATAACAAAAAAATCATGTTTATTATATCCAAATTTTGAGGCACCAATAATTTTAGTTCATTATGGGTAGAGACACTATTGCTGACATAATAACCTCCATACGAAATGCTGACATGCATAGAAAAGGGACGGTTCGAATAACATCTACTAACATCACAGAAAACATTGTTAAAATACTTTTACGAGAAGGCTTTATAGAAAACGTCAGAAAACATCGGGAAAACAACAAAGATTTTTTGGTTTTAACCCTACGACATAGAAGGAATAGGAAAGGGCCATATAAAAATAAAACGACTTTAAATTTAAAACGGATCAGTCGACCTGGTCTACGAATCTATTCTAATTATCAAAGAATTCCAAAAATTTTGGGTGGAATGGGGATTGTAATTCTTTCTACTTCTCAGGGTATAATGACAGACCGAGAGGCTCGACTAGACGGAATCGGCGGAGAAATTTTGTGTTATATATGGTAATCCTTCTAATATCCGAATTAGATACAAAATTTCCTATTTGTGAAAAAAAAACGAGACAGAACAGGTTATCTAATATCACTCCTCCTCCATTAGTTGATACTTTAAGGGGGTTTTACCTGGAATGAAAGAACAAAAATGGGTTCATGAAGGTTTAATTACTGAATCACTTCCCAATGGTATGTTCCGGGTTCGTTTAGATAATGAAGATCTGATTCTAGGTTATGTTTCAGGAAGGATCCGCCGTAGTTTTATACGGATACTACCAGGAGATAGAGTCAAAATTGAAGTAAGTCGTTATGATTCAACCCGAGGGCGTATAATTTATAGACTCCGCAACAAGGATTCGAACGACTAGGTGGTTTTTTAAACTTCCCCATTACTTTTATGGGGATACAATTCAAAATGAAAAATTTCAAGAAATTTATTTTCTTCAAAGAAATGGATTCGGAATTAAGATAAGGAATTATAAATATGAAAATAAGGGCCTCTGTTCGTAAAATTTGTGAAAAATGTCGACTGATCCGTAGGCGGGGACGAATTATAGTAATCTGTTCCAACCCAAGACATAAACAAAGACAAGGATAATCTTTCTAAAAGGAACTCTGACCCGATGGACAAATAAAAAGAAAGGATCCGTTTTAACATGAAATGGATATCTCCATATATCTCTGACTCATAAATATGAGATGATAAAATATGGCAAAACCTATACCAAGAATTGGTTCACGTAGGACTGGACGTATTGGTTCACGTAAGAGTACACGTAGACTCCCAAAGGGAGTTATTCATGTTCAAGCAAGTTTCAACAATACCATTGTGACTGTTACAGATGTACGGGGTCGGGTGGTTTCTTGGTCCTCCGCCGGTACTTGTGGATTCAGGGGTACAAGAAGAGGGACACCATTTGCTGCTCAAACAGCAGCAGGAAACGCTATTCGTACAGTAGTTGATCAAGGTATGCAACGAGCAGAAGTAATGATAAAAGGTCCTGGTCTCGGAAGAGATGCAGCATTACGGGCTATTCGCAGAAGTGGTATACTATTAAGTTTCGTACGGGACGTAACCCCTATGCCACATAATGGATGTAGACCTCCTAAAAAAAGACGTGTGTAAAAATAAAGATTGAAGAGGTTTCAAGAGAAATAAATGATTCAATGATCTGATCAAATAATATTACTATGGTTCGAGAGAAAGTAACAGTATCTACTCGGACACTAGAGTGGAAGTGTGTTGAATCAAGAGCAGATAGTAAGCGTCTTTATTATGGACGCTTTATTTTGTCTCCACTTATGAAAGGTCAAGCCGATACAATAGGCATTGCGATGCGAAGAGTTTTGCTTGGAGAAATAGAAGGAACATGTATCACACGTGCAAAATCTGAGAAAATACCACATGAATATTCTACCATAGTAGGTATTCAAGAATCCGTACATGAAATTTTAATGAATTTAAAGGAAGTTGTATTGAGAAGTCATATGTATGGAACTCGCAATGCATCTATTTGTGTCAGTGGTCCTGGATATATAACTGCTCAAGACATTATCTCACCACCTTCCGTGGAAATCGTTGATCATACACAGCATATAGCTAGTCTGACTGAACCAATTGATTTGTGTATTGGATTACAAATCCAAAGGAATCGCGGATATGGTATAAAAACACCAAATAACTTTAAAGACGGAAGTTATCCTATAGATGCTGTATTCATGCCTGTTCTAAATGCGAATCATAGTATTCATTCGTATGGTAATGGGAATGAAAAACAAGAGATACTTTTTATCGAAATATGGACAAATGGAAGTTTAACTCCTAATGAAGCACTTCATGAAGCCTCTCGGAATTTGATTAATTTATTTATTCCCTTTCTACATGGGGAAGAAGAAAACTTAAAGTTAGAGGACAATCAACACACGGTTACTTTACCCCTTTTTACCTTTCATGATAGATTAGCTAAACTAAGGAAAAACAAAAAAGAAATAGCATTCAAATCCATTTTTATTGACCAATTAGAATTGCCTCCCAGGATCTATACTTGCCTCAAAAGGTCCAATATACATACATTATTGGACCTTTTGAATAACAATCAAGAAGATCTTCTGAAAATAGAACATTTTCACATA